ATAAGTTTAATGAATTCTTTCTTTTTTTTTTTACTAAACATGAGTTTGTCTTCCTTTCCTTATAATGTAAAAAAAAATTTTTTCTTATAAATTAGCAGGAACTTGCTATGAAAAAATAAAAAGAATTGAAATCTACACATTGATTTTTTTTTGAACCGTATGCGTCAAAAGGCGCCTGTACGATTCCGAAGGGATACAATTTTACCCTAATCAACCGACTTTATCGAGAACGATTACTTTTTTTAGGTCAAGAGGTTGATAGCGAGATCTCAAATCAACTTATTGGTCTTATGATATATCTCAGTATCGAGGATGAGACCAAAGATCTGTATTTGTTTATAAACTCTCCTGGCGGATGGGTAATACCGGGGGTGGCTCTTTATGATACTATGCAATTTGTGCAACCAGATATACATACAATATGCATGGGAGCAGCCGCTTCAATGGGATCTTTTATCCTGGTCGGAGGAGAGATTACCAAACGTCTAGCATTCCCTCACGCTTGGCGCCAATGAGGCTTTTATTTGAGAGAAAAAAGAAGACTATGCCTTCGCCATATGAAAAATGAATATTAAGTAATAATAGCATGGCACTTTGAATTCGATATAAGGAATTTTGTTTTCAAAACATTACATTAGATTATGTATCGAGAGAGTAATATGAGAAAAAGGTATTTCCTATTTTATTATCGGAAGTCCAGTTCAGCGTCACAAATTTTTTTCACAACAGGGATCTCTTAACAATATTTATAAAGCGAAAAAAATAAGATTCTTTTTTCCTTAGTTTATTTGATCAAATAAAAAAGCAACTTTGGGATTGCTGAATGACAGACAAATCACAGACAAAAAAATATAATAAATATATAAAGCAACGGAGCCATCATAGTATTTTTGAATTCCTCCGAAAGGAAGGGTGGTAAGTTGATCATTTACCGACCGGGGTCTGATCGATCCTATTTTTTTATTTCTTTGATGAATGGTAAGGGTCAATTTTATTGTAAAGCCGTATGCAATGCAAAATGCCCGTACGGTTGTTCAATTCTATCTTTTTTTCTTGTTATTCTTTTATGTTTCTTTTATCTTCCCCTCATCATGCGAAATAGAGAAACCTTTTATTATCTTATATCATCAGGGTAATGATCCATCAACCTGCTGGTTCTTTTTCTGAAGTAGCAACGGGAGAATTCATCCTGGAAGTGGGAGAACTGCTGAAACTGCGTGAAACCCTGACAAGGGTTTATGTACAAAGAACGGGCAAACCCATATGGGTTGTATCCGAAGACATGGAAAGAGATATTTTTATGTCAGCAACAGAGGCCCAAGCTTATGGGATTGTTGATCTTGTAGCGGTTGAATGACAATAGCCTGTATTTCGCGTCAATTCGTGATTTGAAGTTAACCCTGCCGAGTTTAATATTCTATGACTTTTATTTACTCTTCTATTGAATCTATTGAATCTATTGAATAAAAGTAATTCAAAATCATCCGGTTAGGATCGATCTAAACCAGCCCATTATGTATATAATTCAACATGCCAACAATTAAACAACTTATTAGAAATACAAGACAGCCAATTAGAAATGTCACAAAATCCCCCGCGCTTCGGGGATGCCCTCAGCGTCGAGGAACATGTACTAGGGTGTATGTGCGACTCGTTCAGATCATGAACTAGAACAAAAGAAAGAGAACAATGTTCGAATATCAATGATCAAATAGGATAGAAGGGAAAAACGAACTACATTTCCTATCTAAAAATAAGAAAATGAATCAGATCCCTTTTATTGTGTATGAAATTTATGGTTTCTATTGGTGTAAATCCACTCACCTCAATTCAAGATGAGAAGCAATTCTCCATTGGTAGCAAATGGCTATCCATTAAGCGGAGGAAATCTTAGTTAACATAGACGCCTCTTGTAAGAACGGACTAACAGGGTCAGCTACCCAGCCAACCTTCATAATTAAATACCGTTACTGTATAGGTAGAGCTCGTTGTGAAAGACCTATTACTGAATAATTCATGGGTAGAGCCGAAGAATGCAAACTATACAAGTTAGCAATAACATTGATTAAATGAAGTAAAGGCTCCGGTGTATAGAGAAGACCTCACCGTTTAAGAAGTAACCATAGAAACGATGGAATCCACTATTTCTTTATCAGTGCTATTTTTTTAATACCTAGTATATATAGTACAATTTCGTATTTTAAGGTGAAATGCCTAGAAAAAATAAAAAATAGTGGTTGGGAAGGTTATAGTAGCCAAAGCCATTGGAATTTTTAGTTTATACATTGGAAAAATCCGTTTTGTTATTAATATACTAGGAAAGGGGCAAAAGAATAACTAAAAGAAAGGAAATCTATTAGTTATTCGTTAAAGTTTCATTTATTCAATGACCAGAATTAGACGGGGATATATCGCTCGGAGACGTAGAACAAAAATTCGTTTATTTGCATCAAGCTTTCGGGGGGCTCATTCAAGACTTACTCGAACTATTACTCAACAAAAAATAAGAGCTTTGGTTTCGGCTCATCGGGATAGGGATAAGCAAAAAATCAATTTTCGTCGTTTGTGGATTACTCGAATAAATGCAGCAATTCGTGAAAGGGGGGTATGCTATAGTTATAGTAGATTAATAAATGATCTGTACAAGAGACAGTTGCTTCTTAATCGTAAAATACTTGCACAAATAGCTATATCAAATAGGAATTGTCTTTATATGATTTCCAATGAGATCATAAAAGAAGTAAGTTGAAAGGAATCCACCGCTTAAAGGGAGTTGCCCGGAGAATGAACTCCGGGAGGGTCGAATAAAAATCAAATAAAAATGAATAGAATATGATAAAATATATATGAGAAAGTAGTAAAAATAAATATGAATCAACACGTTCAATATTCAATAAAAGAAAAATTTTTTTTATTTTTCCAAAATTCTTTTTTTTCTTACGACACGAGAATTCAATCCGGATTCTTGGATTTTTCCAACAAAATATCAATCCGCATTTAAGTTCGGTGGGGATTTGAATTCAAGTGAAGAAAGAAAACCTATCTTTTTCTGGCTCTAAGATTAGGAGTTCTAGTGGTCGACTCAGTTCTTTCAAATTGTTTATCATTATTAAGAAAAGGTAACAAAGATAAAATACGAGCTTGCTTTATAGCAATAGTAATTAATCGTTGTTGTTTCAAGGTCAATCTATTCACTCGTCTAGATAATATTTTTCCCTGTTCACTAATAAATCGACTAATTAAACTCATGTTTTTATAATCAATTCGATCCCCCGATTGGATCGGGGGCAAACGCCTACGAAAAGATCGCTTGGATTTAAGAAAAGTTCGCTTGGATTTATCCATGGTTTGGTTAGTTTATTTCTTATCCCTAAAATCCTATTTCAGCCGTATCGCTAATTAGAATAATGGTTTGTTTATAATTATCTTTAACTATGTTAAATATTATGTTAATATATATATATAATGTCATTTTTTCCCTTTCTTTGTAAGGGCCCGAAGGTGCTCGGTTCGATCTATTTCTTTATCTCCCCGTGAATCGTATGCTTGTAACAATATGGACAGAATTTTAGCAACTCCAATCGATTAGGCGTATTGTGCCGGTTCTTTTGAGTAATATATCTGGAAATGCCCGTTGATTCCTTATTAACACCGTTTCGAACACAGGCGGTACATTCCAAAAGAACCGGTATTCGCACATCTTTACCCTTGGCCATGAACCTCCTTTGGATTTTTCATTTACTCAACTCTTCCTCTTTCAATCCGAAACTAAAAAGAAAAAAGGAAGGAAAAAACAAAATAGAATTTGTAACTTGCTATCCTCTTATGCAAGATTTCACTACAATAAATTAAATCAATTCAATATAGGAAATAAGATAGAAAGATTTCTAAACTATATTTCAAATCACAGTACAGTATTTCATATAAGTATCTTGTATAATATTATTTCCCTAGAACCACAGTTTGTATTCGACTTCCATAGAATTTCATATGAATTTAATTGCAAGCGGAAACCGAGTCTAGCAGCTGTTGAATGCACTTTTATTCTTTCTCTTTCCTCCCTTATTCTAATTCTAAAAAGGGAAAAAAGAGAAAAGGGGGGCTGCTATTTAATTGTATCTCTAATCTTCTTTATTCCTTCCCACGCCAATAACTAGAATGAAAAAAAGGGGAACGTCAACGCATCCGGGAAAAAACGATTAATCTCTATCAATAAACCTGCCAAAGAAGCGAACCATAGAGTACTTAGTACCGGTGCCACGGAAAGGTATGTTTTTAGATCTCGCATTGAAAAATCTCCTTCATTTTATTGTAATACATAAGACATATTGAAATGTACAATCATCCAGTAAATAAGATTAACTTTTTGTTAAATACAGAAAAAAACGTCTTTTTATTTCCCAATATTCCCCCAAAATACTCATTTCTTTTTCATAGGGGTTCCATTCCATATTTCATATAGATAGAAGTATTTTACTATTATTATATGTTAAATGAGACCAAAAAGACGAAATGGACATCAAAATTATAGATTTTAATAGAGGAGATAACGATGTGGAAAACAAGACAGGAATTCTCTACAATGACACTGTAGACCAATGGAAGGGATGTAGCGCAGCTTGGTAGCGCGTTTGTTTTGGGTACAAAATGTCACGGGTTCAAATCCTGTCATCCCTACTTATTACTGCTCAAAGGAGCAGTAACAAGGGATTTTTGAGATCAATTCACATTGAACATATCATATAGAACTTACATCTTCCATTCTTACGATATTGTATAGTGTATGCATACAAGATGTATTGGGGCCAATCCTTTTCTTTACAGTCTTATCTTATCTTTTATGATAAGAAAGCGCTCTTAGTTCAGTTCGGTAGAACGTGGGTCTCCAAAACCCGATGTCGTAGGTTCAAATCCTACAGAGCGTGATTCGGATCTTCTTCGATCGAATTCGACTGAAACACTAACTGGAACAGCAATCTTAATTTGACCTCCTGGATATT